CTTAGCGGTTCTAGAACCATCAATGATTGGTGAACCGGCAGATCCGTTTGCAACCCCTTTGGAAATATTACCTGAATGGTATTTCTTTCCCGTATTTCAAATACTTCGTACAGTGCCCAATAAATTATTGGGTGTTCTTTTAATGGTTTCAGTACCTGCGGGATTATTAACAGTACCCTTTTTAGAGAATGTTAATAAATTCCAAAATCCATTTCGTCGTCCAGTAGCGACAACCGTCTTTTTGATTGGTACTGCAGTCGCTCTTTGGTTGGGTATTGGTGCAACATTACCTATTGATAAATCCCTAACTTTAGGTCTTTTTTAATTTGATTCAATTGTGAAATAACACGACGTGTGTATCTAGGGAATAGTCGCTTGAAAGTGAATTCTCCCTAGATACATCTATTCAATTCTGAATTTCTTTCGAATATATGAATTGTGCTAAAGATTCAAAACCTATTTTCATCTTAATGAAAAAAAAAAAAAGACGAAAAAAAATCCAATAGATTTAAAACTTCTTTTTTGGTAAATCAATTGCGAAATGTTTTTCTAGAATGACCAATATCTGTTTTATATCTTCTAGGCGCAAATGTTCAATTTTCATGAGATCTTCCGGACTGTTATTCAAAAGGTCCAATAATGTATATATATTGGACCTTTTGAGGCAATTATAGACCCTGGGAGAGAATTCTGATTGGTCAATAAAAATCGATTTCAATGCTATTTTTTTTTTGTTTTTTCTGAGTTTATCCAATTTATCGTGAAAGGTAAGAGGGGATAAAGGAACCGTGTGTTGATTGTCCTCTAAAGGTAAGTTTTCTTCTTCCTTATGTAAAAAGGGAATAAATAAATCAATCAAATTCCGGCAGGCTTCATGAAGTGCTTCTTTCGGAGTTAAACTCCCATTTGTCCATATTTCGAGAAAGAGTATCTCTTGTTTTTCATTCCCATTCCCATAAGAATGAATACTATGATTCGCATTTCGAACAGGCATGAATACAGCATCTATAGGATAACTTCCATCTTGAAAGTTATGTGGCATTTTGATAAGATATCCGCGATTTCTCTTGATTTGTAATCCAATACACAAATCAATTGGTTCTGTCAAGCTAGCTATATATTGTGTATTATCAACGATTTCTACATAAGGTGGTAAGATGATATCTTGAGCAGTTACATATCCTGGACCTCTGACACAAATAGACGCGTCACAAGTTCCATATAGATTACTTCTCAATACAATTTCTTTTAAATTCATTAAAATTTCATGGACCGATTCTTGAATACCCGCTATGGTAGAATATTCATGTGGGACGTTCTCAGATTTTACACGTGTGATACATGTTCCTTCTATTTCTCCAAGTAAAGCTCTTCGCATCGCAATGCCTATTGTGTCGGCTTGACCTTTCATAAGTGGAGACAGAATAAAGCGTCCATAATAAAGACGTTTACTGTCTTCTCTTGATTCAACACACTTCCACTGTAGTGTCCGAGTAGATACTGTTACTTTCTCTCGAACCATAGTAATATTATTTGATTTGATTGAATCATTTATTTCTCTTGTTTCTCTTGAAATTTCTTCAATGTTCATTTCTACACACGTCTTTTTTTCGGGGGTCTGCAACCATTATGTGGCATAGGGGTTACATCCCGTACGAAAGTTAATAGTATACCACTTCTACGAATAGCTCGTAATGCTGCGTCTCTTCCGAGACCGGGACCTTTTATCATGACTTCTGCTCGTTGCATACCTTGATCTACTACTGTACGAATAGCATTTGCTGCTGCAGTTTGAGCGGCAAAGGGTGTCCCTCTTCTCGTACCCTTGAATCCACAAGTACCTGCTGAGGACCAAGAAACCACCCGACCCCTTACATCTGTAACCGTGACAATGGTATTATTGAAACTTGCTTGAACATGAATAACCCCCTTTGGTATTCTACGTGCACTCTTACGTGAACCAATACGTCCATTTCTACGTGAACCAATTCTCGGTATAGCTTTTGCCATATTTTATCATCTCATAAATATGAGTCAGAGATATATGGATATATCCATTTCATGTCAAAACAGATTCCTTATTTGTACATCGAGTCCTTTAGTGAGTCTGATTATCCTTGTCTTTGTTTATGTCTCGGGTTGGAACAAATTACTATAATGCGCCCCCGCCTACGGATTAGGCGACATTTTTCACAAATTTTACGAACAGAAGCTCTTATTTTCATATTTGTCATTCCTTATCTTAATTCTGAATCTACTTCTTGGAAGAAAATAAGTTTCTTTAAATTTTTCATCTCGAATCATATTGAATAAAAACCACCTAATCCTTCCAATCCTTGTTGCGGAGTCGATAAATTATACGTCCTCTGGTTGAATCATAACGACTTACTTCAATTTTGACTCTATCTCCTGGCAGTATCCGTATAAAACTACGCCGGATCTTTCCTGAAACATAACCCAGGATCAGATCTTCATTATCTAACCGAACCCGGAACATACCATTGGGAAGCGATTCAGTAATTAAACCTTCATGAATCCATTTTTGTTCTTTCATTCCAGGTAAAGCCTCCATGAAGTATCAACTAATGGAGGAGGAACGATATTAGACAACTCGTCCCTTTTCTTTTTTTTAGAAATAGGAAGAAGTTTCGGATCCAATTTGGATATTAAAAGGATTACCATATATAACACAAAATTTCTCCGCCGATTCCTTCGAGTCGAGCCTCTCGGTCTGTCATTATACCTCGAGAAGTAGAAAGAATTACAATCCCCATCCCACCTAAAATTCTAGGAATTCGTTGAGAGTTAGAATAGATTCGTAGACCGGGTCGACTGATCCGTTTTAAATTTAAAAAATTTCTATAGAGTCTTTTCCTATTCCTTCTATGCCGCAGGTTTAAAACCAAAAAAGATTTGTTTTTTTCTCGATGTTTTCTAACGTTTTCAATAAAACCTTCTCGGAAAAGTATTTTAACAATATTTTCGGTAATATTAGTAGATGCGATGCGAACCACTCTTTTTCTATCCATATCAGCATTTCGTATAGAGGTTATTATCTCAGCAATAGTGTCCCTACCCATGGTGAACTAAAATTATGGGTGCCCCAAAATTGGATATAATCAACATGTTTTTCTTTTTTTTTTTTTTTACTTATCTGTTTTATGAATATGAATTATTAAAGGTATATGCGTGAGACACAATCTACTAATTAATCTAGTTCTTAATCTATTTCTTTCAAATACCTACTATAAACATATAAGTGATCTCATTTTATAATACCTCGGGAGCTAATGAAACTATCTTAGTAAAATTTAATTGTCTCAATTCCCGGGGGATCGCACCAAAAATTCTAGTTCCTTTTGGATTTCCTTCTTGATCAATCACAACTGCAGCATTGTCATCATATCGTATTATCATACCGCTGTCACGTTTAAGTTCTTTACAGGTACGAACAATTACAGCTCTGACTACTTCTGATTTTTCTAGGGGCATATTGGGTACTGCTTCTTTGATCACAGCAACAATAACGTCACCAATATGAGCATATCGACGATTGCTAGCTCCTATGATTCGAATACACATCAATTCTCGAGCCCCGCTGTTATCTGCTACATTTAAATGGGTCTGAGGTTGAATCATATCAATTTTTTAGTCTATTCTTCCAATGCAAAGGATGAAGAAAAAAAAGGAATATTTTTTGTCCAAAAAAAGAAACTTTCATCCCCAAGATTCATTTCTGTTGGTTCTACATTTTTATCCTGAAATAATGAATTGAGTTCGTATAGGCATTTTGGATGCTGCTATTGAAATAGCCCTTCTAGCTATATTTTCGGTTACTCCACCCATTTCGTATAGTATTCGACCTGGTTTAACAACAGCTACCCAATATTCAGGGGATCCCTTTCCCGAACCCATACGTGTTTCAGCGGGTCTTACTGTAACCGGTTTGTCTGGAAATATCCGGACCCATATTTTTCCACCACGGCGTGCATTTCGTGTCATTGCTCGTCGACCTGCTTCGATTTGTCTAGATGTGATCCAAGCAGGTTCAAGTGCCTGAAGAGCATATTTACCGAAACAAATATGATTACCTCGATAAGATATTCCCTTCATTCTTCCTCTATGTTGTTTACGGAATCTAGTTCTTTTGGGGTTATAGTTGATGGTTGTTTCACAATTCCATCTCTACTACAGAACCGGACGTGAGAGTTTCTTCTCATCCAGCTCCTCACGAATAAAAGGATTAAAAACATTTAATTGAAATTATTAACATTTTTTGTAAAAAATCGTTTTTTTTTTTAGAACGTTCTAAAAAATCTTTATTTTGTTTTGTCCTTTATCCAAGTTTAGCAACTAAAAAAAAAAAAAAGTTTTCGCGGGCGAATATTTACTCTTTCAATCTCTATTTCATTTGTAGGGCTCGTTCGTGACTTCTCCCAATAGATGAATTAATCTCCGGTTCATTTCGCCATCCCGACTAGTGAATCATTAAGATTCATTTTTTCAATAAAATCTTTTGCATGCACAGGTTCCATCGTTCCCATCGCTTCGTACTTAATGATTAGGTCCGAATTCTACAATGGAGCTCATAATCCAATTTGTTCCTGAGTCAATCTTCTTAGTCTTTATTGGCTCCAAGCTCTTTATTTTTTTCTTGATTCATTTAATATTTAATTATGGATGAATCAATTAGTATTGATGCTTTATTACACTGTCTTTTATGAGATGACTCGTAGACCTTACATATTGGAATTCTATATCATTGATATTCTTTTTCTCTCTTTCTCTCATCCTTCCATTTATCCACACCTTTACTTCTTTCATTTTGTTTTACAACTTCTAATTAAAGTTTATGCAAAAAAAATTTCAGTTGCTACAAAGATATGACTGATTTATCATATCTTGACTGGTTCTTTATATCCAGATAATACGAAGTGATGAGTTGGTTATTAGTTCATACTATGGGGCTGGTCCTTTTTTAATCCTAACCCTAAAAAACC